AAGTATCCTTGATCGTGAGCCATATAATTATCACTATAAATAAGAACCATAATTCCAACAGTAGTGATTAACATTGACATAATAGAAGTAAGTGGATCGATCAAGTAGCCGAATTCTAAAGAAAAATCATTATCGAGGGTCCAAGACCATACATATTGATAGATAGAACTGCTTTTTATTTGCTGAATAGCCAGATTAGTTGAAAAAATCATGATTATACTTAACAATAAAATACTCGAAAAAGCCCACATACGACGGAGATTTTTTGTTGCTGTCGGAAAAAGAAGAAGTCCTACTCCTATTAACATAGGAACTGGAAGTGGAAGGAAAGGTATGATCCACGCATATTGATATGTCTGTTCCATAAAAAAAGTTTTTTAATTCTTAATTAATATTAATTGTTTCCGATTCACCGGATCTTACCTCTTTTTGAAAGGAGTCAATAAAAAAATAAAGATATGCACTAACTTAATAACTTAAATAGAAATAGAATTTTTGAATTTTTATTTCTTTTTATACTTATTCTTTAGAAGTTTCTGCTAAATACTTCAAATATTCAAATCAAGAAGTTACAATTGGTCAAATCATATGAAAAAAGCAGATTAATTACTAGTCTCCTTCGAACTTTCAAATTCAAGTTAAATTAGGCATATTTTTCGCGAATTTGACAAGTTACTAAAAAAAAAKAATATTYTTTTTTTTTTTTTTTTAGTAATAAAAATAGTTTATGTGATTTTCCCATATCTTTCACGCATCTTATGTATTCTTTTTGATTTTAGAATCAAAAATATTATCTAGAAAAGAAATACATAATGAATTGGCAAAGCGCAAATTTCTTTTGAACAATAGATGTCTTTCACATCCAGCTATACCAATGAGTAATCTCTTAATTTTTATTTAAATGGCAGTTCCAAAAAAACGTACTTCTGCATCAAAAAAGCGTATTCGTAAAAATTTTTGGAAAAGGAAGGGGTATTGGGCAGCGTTAAAAGCGTTTTCCTTAGGGAAATCTATTTCTACCGGGAATTCCAAAAGTTTTTTTGTGCAACAAACAAATAAAATAAGAAATAAAACATAACATGTTACAATAATCTGAATCGGCTTGACTCAAAAATTGACTCATTTCGTTTCGAAAATAAAATTCCCGCTTTCCATTCCCTGTTGAGTTAATCAATAGGAAATGGAATTTGTTTCGCTCTTAGAATTAGAATAAGGATTTTTCTCTTTACTGTACTGAATTCAAAAAAAAAAAAAGAATCCTTTTTTTTTGACAAAAAAACATAAGATATGTAATTGTCTTTTTAGTATATTTTCTCATTTCCAAGGTGGGGAGTATTATTTTCCCCATCAGCCTGTTTCTTACAATAATATAAACAATAATATACCTTTTTTCTCTAGATCCACGTTTTTTCTATAGAAAGGCGAGTCAAAAATCAAAATCATTGAAACTAATTGATTAAAATTCTAAACCTTTTTGTGCAACTTTCTTCTTTTTGGATTTTCTATGAATTCCTATATAGACTCCCATATATTTATTGCCATCAATCCACTCAAAAACACTTAACAAATTTTTTTGGATAAATATGTGTCAATTTTTACTGATCCAAAATTTTTTTGTTCATTGATAAAATGGATTTTTTGGTTTCGATGTTTGAAATCAAATAAATCAAAAACAGTTCATTAAAACAAAACAAAAATGTTTTTTTTGGGGGGGGGGNTTSTATCCCTTAATTCATAGTTGGACTATCTAGTTTTCCAAGAGTTCAAGTCGAGGAGAGTCTAAAATACACACTAAAACTAAGACCCTAAATTCAAATAATGAACCTTCAAATACCTATTTGAACGAATTTTTATTCATCAATTTGAATCTTTCCTAAAAAATATTGCAACAATTTAATTCTTAAATCTAGACGATTGCTTATTCATAGGGTATTATGAATTCAAGACAAGCCGCTATGGTGAAATTGGTAGACACGCTGCTCTTAGGAAGCAGTGCTAGAGCATCTCGGTTCGAGTCCGAGTGGCGGCATGTCATCTCCTAAAAAAAGTAAATAGATCCTATAATGAATTCAATTTCCGATTTCCTTTTTATAATTATGGGACTCCTTAAAAAAAATTATGATATTTTCAACTTTAGAGCATATATTAACTCATATTTCTTTTTCGATTGTTTCAATTGTAATTACAATTCATTTCATAACTTTTTTAGTCGATGAAATCGTAAAACTATATGATTCATCCGAAAAGGGGATGATAATGACTTTTTCCTGTATAACAGGATTATTAGTTACTCGTTGGGTTTATTCGGGACATTTTCCACTAAGTGATTTATATGAATCATTAATCTTCCTTTCATGGAGTTTTTCCCTGATTCATATAGTCCCGTATTTCAAAAAAAATCAAAATCTTCTAAGCACAATAATTGGACCAAGTGCTATTTTTACCCAGGGTTTTGCTACTTCAGGTCTTTTAACTGAAATACACGAATCCAAAATATTAG